AAATAAGATGGCTGAGCATTAGGCACTAGATTGTAAATCTATACACGGATTTAAATCCTTTTATTAGCTTTATAGTGGAAAATAAGACGTTAGATTGCAAATCTGAAGATGTAGGTTATTACTGAAGCTTTGGGGTGTATGTTGGTGTAAAGCACGTAAAGTTTTGATCTTTGAGGTTGTGGTGAGAATCCTTTACATATAGGGCGTTTAAGATTTAAAAGATTAGTACTTTTTTTAGCAGGTTTGAAGGCTGATAGTTTAGATAACTTAAAATCTTATGTGGAAGTGTTTATTAAAAAAAGTAAAAGATTGGTATGTTAATTTCAGCCAGGGCCACCAAAGCGGGGCGTTTACTAGTTAGTAGAGTAGTGTTATTTTAGCGAGTATAAGACGCTCCAGGTTTAGGTCCTGATAATATAGAGAATGGGTCTATAAATAATAAAATATTTAGTTATGCTAACTATTTTGTGATAATTGTGAATTATTTGATTTTAATTGTGTGTGTGTTAGTGAGGGTAGCTTTTGTAACCCTTTTAGAGCGGAAAGTATTGGGGTATATTCAAATTCGTAAAGGACCTAATAAGGTGGGGTACGCCGGTATTTTGCAGCCTTTCGCTGATGCTGTAAAGTTGTTTTCAAAAGAGCAAACATATCCTTTTGTTTCTAATTTTTTGCCTTATTATTTATCTCCTGTTTTTAGTTTATTTATTGCTTTATTGGTTTGAGTTGTAGTCCCATACGAGAGGGGTTTAGTTAACTTTAATATGAGAGTGTTATTTTTTTTATGTTGTTTGAGATTGGGGGTGTACACAACAATAAGAGCGGGCTGGTCTTCAAATTGCAAATATTCTCTTTTGGGAAGTTTGCGTGCAGTGGCTCAGACAATTTCGTATGAGGTTAGTTTAGCGTTGGTGTTACTTTCTTTTGTGTTTTTAATTGGTGGGTTTAATTTGGAGTTGTTTTCGTTGTATCAAAGAAAGGTTTGGTTTGTTTGGATGAGGGTACCTTTGTCTTTAGTGTGGTTGGCTTCCTGTCTAGCGGAGACAAACCGAACTCCTTTTGATTTTGCAGAGGGTGAATCAGAGTTGGTTTCTGGGTTTAACACGGAGTACAGAAGTGGTGGCTTTGCACTTATTTTTATAGCTGAATACGCTAGAATTTTGTTTATAAGGATGTTATTTAGGTTGTTATTTTTAGGGGGCCAAGTTTGTAGTATTTTATTTTATTTTAAGCTGGTTTTTATTTCTTTTGTTTTTATTTGGGTTCGTGGAACTTTACCTCGTTTGCGGTATGATAAGTTGATATATTTAGCGTGAAAGAGGTTTTTACCTGTTTCTTTGAATTATTTATTTTTTTTTATGGGATTTAAGATGTTTTGTTTTTGTTATCTGATTTAAATTTGTCAAGAAATAGTTTAAGAAAAATTTCAGTTTTGGGAATTGAAGATAAAGAATATTTTTTTTCTTGAGTTTTATGTTGGTGTTAAGAATATAGTTTGGGAATGTAGGTGTTGTTAGTGGACGTCAGTTAGTTTTGAGCAGAAAAGATCTAAATGTGAAATATACTAAATTTTAGGTTAGCGGTTTGACATTTAAGAGGACAATAATTTTTTAAAATTAGGGATAAATATTCGCTGAGGGGCATTACTGTGAGGTTTGCGGTAAAGTGATCATTACGGTCGCGGCCACAGAAGGGTATCTGATGATGTTTAGTTTTGTGCTGGGCGTAAATTACTCTGTTAGCGGGTAGTCATACGAGCCTGAGGAAAAGTTTAAGTAACTTATTAAGGGGGGCTATTAGGTTGCGGTTGGTAACAAATTTTCTTCTACTTTGATGAACATTGGGAAGGTAAAATTAGCTGTTTAGTTTGTGTGTGGTCAATAAATTATGGTAATTAGAGCTAAGGGGAATATTTTTATGCTGTATATATAAAGTGTTAGGCTAGTGGTTTGGTTATTAAGTAGGTAATAATACTTTTTAAATGTTTTCAAAACATTTGTTTTTAGTAAACTAAATAGCCAGTTTGGGGTTTATTCTGGAGGGTAGATGTTATTGGATTTAGGAGAATAAACAGTGCAACCTGTGGTTAGTGAGTGTTCAACAGGGTTTGGTTTAATGAGCGGCTGCGGGATTGTTGGGGAATTAAGGTAATTTTTGGTGAGAGTGTTCAATTGTTGACAATAAGATGTTGGTGTGTTAGTTGTTAATTATTGTTAATTGTTTGAGAAGGTAGTTAATGTGTTTATTAGGTTATTGTTAACTTAAATTAAGCAGCAGGGTCTGATATTATTTTGTTTGTTGTTTCTGAGTGTTTTTTTATGTAGAGTATGCTAAAGGAGTCAATAGCCTTAGTTAGGGCTGTTGTTTATTAATGATTATTTGTCTGGGTATCAAGCAAGGTTGGTATGGGTAGATTGGGTGGCAAAATTGGGGTTGTATATGTAGTATAGGGTATTATGTCTAGAATTTGTCGTTCAAGTCGTCTTTGCCAACGTTATTTGGTGTGTTAGGAAAATATATGTTGATAAGCGGCAGTTTATGCTTAGGTATATTATTGTTTGTTTTGATTAATGTTGTGGGGTAAAGTTATTTTGTGTTAGTGTTTTTTTTATGTAGAGCATGCTAAAGGGGTCAATAGCCTTGGTTAGGGCTGTTGTTTATTAATATTTATTTGTCTGGGTATCAAGCAAGGTTGGTATGGGTAGATTGGGCGGCAAAATTGGGGTTGTATATGTAGTATAGGGTATTATGTCTAGAATTTGTCGTTCAAGTCGTCTTTGCCAACGTTATTTGGTGTGTTAGGAAAATATATGTTGATAAGCGGCAGTTTATGCTTAGGTATATTATTGTTTGTTTTGATTAATGTTGTGGGGTAAAGTTATTTTGTGTTAGTGTTTTGTTTATGTATGAGAAGGATTTATTAGTTTAGTTTTAATAAGTGGGTGCAAATTATTGGGATGGTTTAAATTTGTTTATTAGGTTATTGTTTACTTAAATTAATCAGCCCAATGTTATTTTTTCTTTGTTAAGGGGGGCTATAAATTTGAATATTACGTGTTATTATATACATTTAATTATTGTAGAATTGATCTTATTTTATTAGTTATTATTTAGGGGAAGGTATATTTGCTACTATTAACAAATGTAGGATCCCAGTAGGATCCCAGTAGATTAAAACAATTAGATCTTTTCACCGTGAGAGTGAAGGAAGGGCTGATTGTAAATATCTTAGTTATCGCATAATTGCATATATACCGGGTACAGCTCTTTATAAAATTAATTTTAAAGGTTAAAGATAAGAGTGACACCTTAGTAATGAGTTTGTAATATTTATATTACATACGCTTTATTTGGTTTAAAATAGGTTTTGATTTATATGTATATCAATATAAAGCAGGAGGTCTAGTTGTAGGGGGCTTATATTATTTTGTTTGTTGTTTCTAAGTGTTTTTTATATATATAGTATGTTAATGCGTTTATGGGTTTGGGTGTGCTTACTATCTAAAGTATTTGTTTTGTTTTGCAGTTATGGGCATTTGGGCTGAGAGGGAGGCTAGGGGTTATGTTAATTTTTTTAAAAAAGTTTGATTCTTGCTTTAACATTTTACGTTTTAATAAGATTTTATATGAGAATTTTGGTGGTTTTATTGGATAAATTAAAAATTAAGTTAATTTGATGAGAATAAAGTTTCAATATATAGTATTGAGTTGTGGGTGAAAATTTGATTTGGTTATTAGAATTGTTCTGGCTAAATTTTGTGCCAGCAGCCGCGGTTAGACATAAGGAGCAAGTGAGATTAGTTAGATTGCAAAAGTTATTAGGGAGATTTTAGGTTTTTTTGATAATATAAAGGGTAAAATTGGGTTTTATTGTTTGATATTTATTTAGGATTTGTATAAGAAGTTAATTTGCAAAGGTTGAGTTATAAACTAGGATTAGATACCCTATTATACTTAATTGAAATTTAATAAATCTTGATTATTAATAGGTATATTCTTTAAAATTAAAGAATTTGGCGGTATTTTAGTCTTTTTAGAGGAACTTGTTTTATAATCGATAAACCACGTAGAATTTTACTTATTTAATTAGTTTGTATACCGTCATTATTAGATAACTTTTATAGAAATAGATATTAAAATTTAAAATTTTAAAGAATATTAGATCAAGGTGCAGCTTATATGTAAGGAAAAATGGGTTACAATAATATTTATTACACGGAATTTGGTGTAAAATTGCTAGATGAAGGTGGATTTAATTGTATGTTTATTTTAACAAGTGGGATTGATATTAGCTCTAGAATATGTACATATCGCCCGTCGCTTTCGCAGTTTAAGGTGAAATAAGTCGTAACATAGTAGGTGAACTGGAAAGTTTATCTGGAGAGAGTCGAAATATGGTTTAATTTATAAAACATTTCATTTACATTGAGAAGAATTATTGTGAAGATCAATTTATTTCGAATAAATATAGTTTACTTGGTTGTTTAATGGATTTAAATTTAATAAGAGAAATAATTTTAAGTGGTGTAAAATAGTAATTTTTATTGAAATAGAGTGTTAGGTTATAGATTAAAAGTATTGTGAGAGAATGTTTAAATATTTTGAAATTAATTTTTGTGAAAAAAAATTATTAAGTTTGTACTTTGTGTATCACGGGTTTTTAAAATTGTGTTTGTAGAAATAAATCCCGAAAAAAAAAAGATTTATAATTTTATTAAAGTTTTTATGTCATTAAAATTTTAAATATAAATTATAGTAGTGATACGCTATAACGAGTTTTTATATCTGGTTTTTTGTCAAATAAATTTAATTTAGGCTGAAAGTATGGTTGGTTTAAGGCTAAGAATATGAGGGTAGAGCTTTATATTCAAGAATAAATATAAAATGAGCAAGTCAAAGTATGTTTAAAAAGCTAGGTTTATTAGTGGCCGTGTTTTTAAAGTGTTTTAACTAATATAATGAAAAAATTATTTGTGTTTGCTCTTTATTTTTAGCGAAAGATTTTTTTATTTAAATAATATTAGGGATAATGAAAATATTAGTAGGGTAATAGTGTTATATATTTATGCGTGATGTGGATTTAACGGTAAATTGTAATAGATTAGAGGAGATTTAGAGGAACTCGGCAAAAAAAATTCTTGCCTGTTTAACAAAAACATGTCTGTATGAAGTTATATGGAGTCTAGCCTGCCCATTGAATAATTTAAAAGGCCGCGGTATATTAACTGTGCAAAGGTAGCATAATCATTAGTTTTTTAATTGAAGGCTTGTATGAAGGGTTGGACAAAGGATAATCTGTCTTTATTTTTATTTCTGAATTTAACTTTTAAGTGAAAAGGCTTAAGTAAATTTAAGGGACGATAAGACCCTATGAATCTTTATATTATGTTACTTTTAATTAATTAATGTTGTAGATATAGTGATAAGGTGGGGTATATTGTGTTGGGGTGATGAGAATATAAGAAATAACTGTTCTAAATTTAAAACAAAATTGTTTGAGGTAATAATAGATCCTTTATTGAGATTAAAAGTTTAAGTTACTTTAGGGATAACAGCGTTATTTTTTTTGAGAGTTCTTATCGAAAAAAAAGTTTGCGACCTCGATGTTGAATTAAAATTTCTTTGTGGCGCAGGTGTTACAAGAGAGAGTCTGTTCGACTTTTAAAATTTTACATGATTTGAGTTCAGACCGGCGTAAGCCAGGTTGGTTTCTATCTTTGAATATGTTGGTTAGATTGCTTTAGTACGAAAGGACCAAGCAAGTCAAAATATTTTTATTTATTAGTAAAATAGTGTTATTTTGGCAGATTTAAATGCACCAGGTTTAGGGCCTGATAATATAGAGGTTGTTTCTATAAATAATATACTTTTTAGTTGGGCTAATTATTTTGTGTCAATAAAAGCTGAGGCAGTGTAGGCTTTTGGGTGGCGAGCATAAAGTTACAGAATTAACTTAAACTTTATAGGGTACGGTAGGCACAAATAAGAAGTGTGAGGAATTATAGGTTAAATTGTAATTATTATTTTTGCGGGGCTCGTTTAATATATATAATTGGGGTATCGTGAAAATCAAAACCTGAGATGTGCAGCGGTGAATTAAATTAGCTAGGTTATCTTGGGTTTGTTTAGATGTGTAGAAGTATTTTATGTTGTTAATTGAGAAATAGGGAGAGAGAGCGGGCGTATTATTTGTGTTTACAGGATCTAAAGTATATAATTTTATCTAAGTTGTGTGATTGTTTGAGATCGTGTGGTTAGGTAATTGTTAGTATTGTTTTGGGTGTTAAGCTTTTTAGCTTGACTATTAGGTAGATAAGCGCAACTTTTAGATGTTTTTAAGACATTTATTTTTTACAAATTAAATAGTTAATTTAGGATGTTATCTCATCAAACAAGTGTTATCGGGTTTAGCATATAAAACAAAAAATATACTGCTGTCAAGGTTTGTCCCGTTAGGACGTAAGGGTCTTCAACCGGTCGTGCTCCAATTCAAGTTAATAGAATAACTACGGCAACTAAGGATCAAAATAGAACTTGGTTTGCCGGGTAAAAAGTTAGTCTTCGAAATTTAGAGTAGTGAGTAAATGGGAGAATTGCTAGAATGGCAACCGAGAGGACTAAGGCACATACCCCCCCTAATTTGTTAGGAATGGATCGAAGAATAGCGTAAGCAAATAAAAAATATCATTCTGGTTGAATATGGGCAGGCGTAACAAGAGGGTTAGCCGGGATAAAATTATCAGGGTCCCCTAAGGCGTAGGGAGCAAGCAGTGATAATAAAATCAAGAATGTGAATATAACTAAGAAGCCTACGATGTCTTTAAATGTGAAGTAGGGGTGGAATGGGACTTTATCTGTTTGTCTTGAGATTCCCAAAGGGTTGTTAGCCCCCCCTTGGTGTAAGAATAGAATGTGGACTAACACGGCCGCAAGAACGGCAAATGGAAATAAGAAGTGGAATGTAAAAAACCGGGTTAGTGTGGCGTTTTCTACTGCAAATCCTCCTCAAATTCATTGGACGAAATCCCCTCCAATGTAGGGGATAGCAGAGAATAGATTGGTAATAACAGTTGCGCCTCAAAAAGATATTTGACCTCAGGGTAGTACGTACCCTAAAAAGGCAGTTGCTATTACTAGGAAAAGGATGATCACTCCTACTATTCAGGCGTGTAGTAATATATAGGATCCATAATACATACCTCGTCCAATGTGAAGGTATATACAAATAAAAAAAACACTTGCTCCATTGGCGTGAATTGTTCGTAGGAGTCAGCCGTAGTTTACATCCCGGCAAATGTGGGTGACGCTGGAGAACGCAAGTTCAATGTGGGCTGAGTAGTGCATGGCTAAGAATAGCCCTGTTAGAATTTGTGTTGCTAAACATAAGCCCAATAGGGAGCCAAAGTTTCAGAAAGTTGAAATATTTCCGGGAATTGGCATGTCAATTAGGGCTCCGTTTACAATTCTGAGTAGGGGGTGTGATTTGCGTATTGGCGTCGTCATTAGTAAGATAGGCGTAAGGGTTTCGATGAGATGTTTATAATTTTTACAATAATCAAAAGTGCTAGGAGGAGATATGATACAATAAGAACTGTAAATGAGTATGAAGGGGTGTTATAGAGTATTCTTACTTGTGCGGCATTAGAGAAGAAGTCTTCGGTGGGAAGAATTGAGGCAGAAAATATTATAATTTTATTAGCAATTAAAACCGGGTCAACAAAGAAAAAAATTATAAAAATAGAAATTACTGTTAAAAATGCGGTCAATAAAGATTTAAACCTGAATGAAAATTGTTCATTAGAGGCGATAGAAGCTACGTAAATAAATAAGACTAGTATTCCTCCTAAGAAAATCAAAAATAAAATATAGCTAAATCAGGGGGAGTGGGACACACACCCGGTAGAAACTGCAACTAATACTGTTTGTGTTAGTAAAATTAATCCTATGGATAAGGGGTTTGTTACTGTTAAAAATATAAAGGATATGGCAACAATGGTTGATAAAGTGAAAAATAGGATTTAAACTAGTTTATTTTGTTTAAGCTTTAAGAAAGGAATTTCATTTTCGGTTTACAAGACCAAAGTTTTTAAGTTAAACTATTAAAACAAATGATAATTTTGAATAATTTATATGTTATTGCCTCTATTTTTGTGATTATTAGGGGCCTTAGTTCATTTGTGGCTTATCGTAAACATCTGTTAAATTCGTTGTTGAGGTTGGAGTTTATTATACTGGGAATTTTTTTCTTTATGGGAGGGTTTATTTCAATAATTGGGTCTGAAATGTATTTTGTTTTATTTTTTTTGGCCCTGGCAGCTTGCGAGGGTGCCTTGGGTTTATCGTTGCTTGTTTGTGTTGTATGTTTTTACGGTAATGATTATTTTAATAGGTTTAGTAGTTTAGGGTGTTAAAGTTTATTTTATTTTTACTAGTTTTAATGGGTTTTATTAGGAGGTGGGGAGTGATTCAAGTTGCTTTGTTTTTGGGTTGTTTTATTTTGGGGCTTTACTGTGGTCATGATTTTTTTGCTTATGAGTTGGGATTTAGCTTGGGTATGGATTATCTTAGATATATTTTAATTTTTTTAAGGGTTTGGATTATGTGTTTAATTATTTGTTCTAGGGTAAAATTAAATTTTACGGGGAATTATAGAAGAATGTTTTTATTGGTAAATTTATTTCTCTTAGTGTTTTTGTTACTCACTTTTAGGTCTGTTGATTATTTGTTATTTTACATTAGATTTGAGGCTTCTTTGATTCCGACTTTGATTTTAATTCTTGGGTGAGGTTACCAGCCTGAGCGTATTCAGGCTGGGATTTATATGTTGTTTTACACTTTATTTGCTTCTTTACCTTTATTAGTTTCTATTTTAAATTTATATTGAGGGGGTGGCAGTTTAACATTCGGTTTGACTTTAAAGGTTTTAGGGTTAGATTTTAGAAGTAGTATTTGATTTTTTGCAACTATTATGGCTTTTGTTGTGAAACTACCTATATATATATTTCACTTGTGGTTGCCTAAGGCTCATGTAGAGGCCCCGGTCGCGGGATCTATGATCTTGGCTGGGGTGCTATTGAAGTTAGGAGGGTACGGGTTAATTCGTGTGTTGTTTTTATTTAGTGAATTGAGTAAGTTGTTTTGTTGGTTGTGAGTAGGGATTGGCATTTTAGGGGGGTTTGTCGTTAGAACCATTTGTCTTCGCCAGGTTGATATAAAATCTTTGATCGCTTATTCTTCTGTGGCTCACATGGGGCTTGTTTTAGCTGGTTTAATAAGATTTGGGTGATGAGGAAGAAGTGGTGCAGTAGTGGTCATGGTGGGCCACGGTTTATGTTCTTCTGGTTTATTCTGTTTGGCTAATATGGTGTATGAGCGTTTAGGCAGCCGAAGGTTGTTGATTAATAAGGGTTTGATTAATTTTATGCCTAGGATGGCTTTGTGGTGATTTTTATTAAGTATTGGAAATATGGGAGCTCCGCCTACTTTAAATTTACTGGGTGAGATTAATTTGATTATAAGAATAGTGAGATGAAGGAAAATTACAATGTTGGGTATTTGTTTACTATATTTTTTTAGGGCTTGTTATACTTTGTATATATATTCGTTGAGTCAGCACGGGTTATTTTTTAGGTCTTTATTTTGTTGTTGTTCTGGGAAGGTTCGTGAGTATTTGGTTTTAAGGCTTCATTGGATTCCTCTAAATATCATGATTTTAAAGAGTGTATTAATTATGCCTAATTTGTATTTAAATAGTTTAATAAAAATGTTGGTTTGTGGTGCCAAAGATATAATATTATTATTTTAGATCGTGATTTGAAAAATTTCAATAAACTTGACGAGGATGGTGTTTTTGTTGTTGGGGTCGGTTAGCTCTATTGTTTTATCTGTTTATGAGTTAATGTTTAATAAGTGTTATGTGATTGAGTGGGAGATTATTTCTGTGAATTCTAGGGTAATTGAGGTTTCTTACGTTTTTGATTGGATGGCTTTAATATTTTTGGGTTTTGTTTTATTAATTTCTTCAATGGTTTTATTTTATAGGGGGAGTTACATGGAGGGGGACTACAATCTTGACCGTTTTATTTACCTTGTTTTGGCTTTTGTCGCTTCTATAGGGGTTTTAATTGTTAGCCCAAATCTTATTAGAATTTTGTTGGGTTGGGATGGTCTTGGTTTAGTGTCTTACGCTCTTGTAATTTATTATCAAAATGAGAAATCGGCTAACGCGGGGATGTTGACTGTGTTGTCTAACCGGGTAGGGGACGTTGCAATTTTACTTAGGATTGGGCTAATGCTAAGGATGGGTAGGTGAAATTTTTTATTTAGGAGATTGTATTTAAGGGATGAGCTAAATTTATTAATGAAATTTTTAATTGTGGTGGCTGCAATAACTAAGAGGGCTCAGATTCCTTTTTCTGCCTGATTGCCTGCGGCAATGGCGGCTCCTACTCCTGTTTCTTCCTTAGTACACTCTTCTACTTTGGTAACTGCCGGGGTATTCTTAATAATTCGATTTAGCCCCGCTTTGGTAAATTCTGAGGCCCAGGTTTTTTTATTGTTGGTCTCATGTTTAACTATGTTTATGTCTGGGTTAGGGGCAAATTTTGAGTATGATTTGAAAAAAATTATTGCGCTGTCGACTTTGAGGCAATTAGGTGTGATGTTGAGAATTATTGGGATGGGTTTCAGTGGGTTGGCTTTTTTCCATTTACTAACTCACGCTTTGTTTAAGGCTTTGTTGTTTATGTGTGCTGGGGTTATTATTCATAATGTTAAGGGCTTTCAAGATATCCGTTATATGGGCAGCCTAAGGAGATTTATGCCTTTGACTAGAATAATGATGAATCTATCAAATTTGGCTCTTTGCGGGGCTCCTTTTTTGGCCGGGTTTTATTCAAAAGATCTAATTCTAGAGGTAGCTTTTATGAGTTGGATTAATGTTGTTTCTTTTGTATTATATGTTTTAGCTACGAGCCTGACTGTTAGTTACACGTTTCGTTTAATCTATTACAGCTTAAGTGGGGATTTCAACTTAATTGGACTGAGAAATATTAGTGATGAGAGGGTTGTTATAACAAATCCTATGTTAGTTTTAAGGAGAGGTGCTGTGGTAGGCGGAGCTAGTTTATCTTGGGTAATTTTTCCTGAGATGCATATAATTTGTATAAGTGGTCTAATAAAAATGCTTGTTTTGTTGGTGAGTTTTGCTGGAGGCTTGACCGGTTATTTAATAAATTTAATAAACTTGGATTATAAGTTAAATTGTTTGAGTTTGTACGGGGTAACTGTGTTTGTGGGGTCTATGTGAAATTTGCCGTTTTTATCCACATTTAATTTGTCTAACTTAAGTCTAACAAGAGGGGGGTATGTAATTAAGTTGTCTGATAAGGGCTGGTCTGAAGTTTTAGGGGGTCAGGGGGGCTTTAATTTTTTAGTAAAAAGTTCTGTGTTTGGTCAGGTGTTTCAAGATAACTCTGTGAAAGTTATTATAAAGATTTTTTTAATAAGTTTAATTGTTATTTTACTGTTGTAGCTACTTTTATAATTTATATAGAATATTACATTGAAGATGTAAATGAGATTAATTAATCTGAGAGTGGGTTAAAAGTTGGTTTTGTGTTGAATTAGGGCGACGGGTTCTTAATAGGAAAAAATTTCAGTTCTATCATTAACAGTGATAAGCCTCTTTTTGGCTTCTATTAAAATTAGAGATCAAGAAAGATCAAGACTTAGGTCGAAACTAATTGCAAATTTTCGCTTTCTAATTATTGGGGGGGGTAAAAGTTTATTGATTTTGCGGGGAAATATAAAAAGAGAGATCTTTCTCATAAATGGGGTATGAACCCACTAGCTTAGTTTAGCTTATCTTTTTGGGTATTTAGAAAAATTTTTAAAAGCCTGAGGCTTTAACATTACAGTGAAAATGTAATATGTTTATTACACCATAAAAATTAGAGATATAAACGGAATTAAACCGCTTAAAAGGTAAGTTAGAAGCTTTCTTTTTGGCATAAATCTCTTAAATGTAGGTACAATTTAATCGTTTAGAGTTGGTTTGGAGTAAGAGCTTAGCTAGCACAGGTAGATGAAGAATCTACAACCTAAACAATATCACTGTTTATCCCTTTCGAGTGCTGCACTTTATTTCTCTGGGTGAAAGCTTAGATTTAACTAAGGTTTGTCAATACCGCGGCGAGGGAAAATTGTGCTAAGTGGACCTAGGTTCGTTAACCTCCTCACCAGTAGATAAAGATATATAGAAAGAGCCAAACGACGTCAACAAAGTGCCAATATCAGGCTGCCGCTTCGAATCCGAAGTGGTGGCCTGATGAGAAGTGACACATATAGAGACGATAGAAGCAAATAAATAAAAATGTTGTTCCAATGATAACATGAAGACCATGAAAGCCAGTGGCTACAAAAAAAGTAGCGCCGAACACTGAGTCTGCAATAGTGAAAGAGGCTTCAATGTACTCGTATGCTTGAAGGGCTGTAAAATAAAGTCCTAGGATAACTGTGACTGCGAGCCTTTGGGTGGCTTGTTTGTGGTTGGACTCTATAATGGCGTGATGAGCTCATGTTACTGTGGCTCCGGATGACAGTAAAATGATGGTATTTAATAGGGGAATTTGAAAGGGATTAAATGGGTTTACGCCCTTAGGAGGCCAAGTTAAACCAATTTCAACAGCCGGGGAGAGTCTTCTGTGGAAAAAAGCTCAAAAAAAAGAGAAAAAAAATAAAACTTCGGAGACAATAAATAGAATTATTCCCCAGCGTAGCCCGTTCAGCACTGTGTTGGTGTGAAGGCCCTGGTAAGTTCCTTCTCGGGTGACGTCTCGTCATCATTGAATTATGGTTAAGATGGTCGCAAGAAGTCTTAGCAGGAGGAGGTCTATATTAAAGTGGTGAAACCATTTAACTAGCCCTGTGGTGAGTATTATTGCGCTAATGGAGCCCGTAAGGGGTCATGGCCTTATATCAACTAAGTGGTAAGTATGGTGACCGTGAGAGGATGACATTAGTTAGTTTCTCTTGAGAATAACGTTCTTAGGACAGCAAATACGTATGATTGGATAACTGCAACAGCAGACTCTAAGAGAAGAAGTATGATTTGAGCAAAGATTAGAATAAAAATTATAAACGAGCCCAAAGACGGGCCGGTTCTCCCTAATAAGGTTAAAAGAAGGTGTCCTGCTATTATGTTGGCTGCCAGTCGTACAGCAAGAGTTGCTGGCCGAATAACGTTTCTGATAGTTTCAATTAACACTATGAATGGCATTAAAACAGCGGGCGTGCCTTGGGGCATAAGGTGTGCAAATATGTGTTGGGTGTGGTTAACTCAGCCAAAAACTATAAATGTTAGTCACAGGGGGAGAGAGAGAGCTAAGGTTATAGCCAGGTGGCTGGATCTTGTGAACACATAGGGCAAAAGGCCTAAGGAATTGTTGAAAACGATTAGGGAAAACAAAGAGACAAAAATAATTGTGTTTATTTTTTGTGTGGGACCTAAAATAATTATAAATTCGTTGTGCAGCGTGAAATTTACTTTAGATCATAATAAAGATCATCGGGATGGGCAGGCTCAAAATAAGTAGGGGACAAAAAGAAAGCCTAGAAAAGTAGATATTCAGTTGAGAGGGAGGCTTATCAGCCCTGAAGAAGGTTCAAAGATTGAAAATAACCTAGTTATCATTTTCAGGTTTTATTGGGTGAAGAGATTAATTTGTCTTCAGATAGGATTTTCTTAGGGGTGAATATGAAGTAGTTAACGATTAAAAAAAGTATAAAAGAGATCAGGAATATAATTATTAAGTTTAACCATATAAGTGGAGCTATTTGGGGCACTAAAAAATATCTTTGAAAGATAATTTAAGCTTGACAAGCTTATGTTATACATGTTAACTAATTTTTAAGTGTTAATAAAAAATGAAACAGAGTGGTAAAATGAGAATAAATATGTTTATTCTGACAAAGAGTGGGGTGTTTACAAAGTGGTGGGGGGTTTGTAGAAGACCTGGGGCGAGCTTAATGGACGCTATATTAAAAAAGGAAATCGAAATCCGTAAGTAGTAGTACAGTGTAATTAAAGAGGAGATTAAGAGGGCTGCAAGAATTGAAAATAGTTTGAAGTTAACTAATTCTTGGATTAAAATCCATTTGGGAACAAATCCCGCAAAAGGCGGGAGGCCACCTAAGGATAGAAGTGACATAAAGGTGATAACTTTTACGGGGGTGGCGAGATTATTTTGATTGAAAAGGTGGTTAAAGTGGAATCTTTGTTGAAAGAAGAAGGTTATAACAATAGTTATTGAGATGGCACAATAGAATATAAAATAAAAAAAAAGTAGGGATTCTCTAACAAGATTGGCCGCAAGCATTCAAGCAATGTGGTTAATAGAAGAAAATGCTATGATCTTACGTAGTGATATTTGGTTAATCCCCCCTACTGCTCCTGTCATAGCAGAGATGATTCTAGAAACTAATAAAATTAAAAAAATATTATAGGACTCTGTTAAATGTGAGAGCAGGAAAATGGGTGCGATTTTCTGGATAGTTATTAAGATAGCGGCTTGGGGCCACAGTATACCCTCTATAACTTGGGGGAATCAGAAATGAAGCGGTGCTGCTCCAAGTTTTAATAAAAGAGCAGAAGCAAGAATCGTTGAGAAGAGGTACGAAGAGAATATTAAAGTAGATCTCGAAAAGATAACTAAGGAAGACCCTAAAGCTTGGATCAAAAAGTATTTTAAGGCTGCTTCAGAGGAATACCGGGTGTTATTGGAGGTAATTAATGGAATGAATGAAAGAAGGTTTAGCTCAAGTCCTGCTCAAGCTCCGAATCATGAAGAGGATGAGATGGTCAGCAGGGTTCCTGCTGATAGTGAGGTTAAAAAAAGAATGTTATGTAAAGATAAGTGAATTTTAAAGAAAGATTTTCTTATTTAGATGTTAGTCTATTTTATTTTCTTTAACAAAGTCAAACCTAGTTTATGCGGAAACATCTTATGAGTGCAAATCATAAATTTTAATTTAAACCATAGGTTTGAGATACGCAGAAAGATTTTTGCGAGTGAGGTTTGGTTTACCTTGGTTTAGAAGGTTTGAAAGAAGTTTACAAACTTAGGTGCGGGCTAATCAATTCACTCTAATGCCCCTTGATTCCATTCGTAGTAGAGGCCAAACAGAAGAATAAATAAAAAAAATCCACCAGTTAATAGCCACGAAAAAATATTTGAAAGTTGGATAATAAAAGCTAGTGGGAGAATCAAGGTGATTTCAACATCGAAGATAAGAAAAATTACAGCAATAAGGAAAAATCGTAATGAAAAGGGGATTCGTGCTGACCCTTTGGGGTCAAAACCACACTCATAAGGTGAGTTTTTTTCCCGGTCTATGATGGTTTTTTTTGATAAAATTGAGGCAATAATTATAACTAAACATCTGATTAAAAAAGTTAAAATAACAGTCAAAGACAAAATAAGAATTATCTTTTTTAAATAGAATTAAACTTTTTGGTTGGAAGCCAAACGTACAGTTATACTAAAAAGATTCACCAGAAGTAGTTAACTACTATGACAGGTTTAAAAGACCTGGGCTTGTTATTCAGCCATCGGGCGACGAATTTTCAGAAGATAAAACTCAGTTTAAAAAAGAATTGACTGATACTCTTTCAATAACAATTGGTATGAATCTGTGGTTAGCTCCACAAATTTCTGAACATTGTCCAAAGAATAATCCCGGCCGGTTAAGTATAAAGCTTACTTGGTTTAATCGTCCTGGGACGGCGTCTGCTTTAACACCAAGTGCGGGAACGGTCCAGGAGTGGATAACATCTGCAGCTGTAATTAGGACGCGGACCTGGGTTGATATAGGTAAGACGGTTCGGTTATCGACGTCAATTAGGCGAAACCCTGACTGGGAGAGATCTGTTAGTGGGGTTATGTAGGAGTCAAATTCAAGTTGCAGAAAATCTGAGTACTCATATCTTCAGTATCACTGGTGCCCGATTGTTTTTAGTGTGATTCTTGGTGTGTTTACTTCATCTAATAAATAGAGGAGTCGTAAAGATGGAAGGGCAATAAAAATTAAAATAATTGCGGGTAAAGCAGTTCAAATAATTTCAATGTTTTGATTTTCCAGCAAAAATCGGTGTACAAGGGAATTAAAGAATAGCGAGAGTATAATATAACCCACAAAGGTGGTGATAAGGATTAATACAACTATTGCGTGGTCGTGAAAGAAGATTAACTGCTCTATAAGAGGTGAAGCGCTGTCTTGAAAGTTTAAATAACCCCATGTTGCCATTAAGTTTTCTAAAAGAAGAGAATCTTCATTACAAGAGCTTAAATCTTGGGCATTCTGTCTGCCATTTTAGAAGTTAGAGATTATGGGGATTTCTATATAACTGTGATCTGCGGGAGGGTAAGGGTGCTCTCATTCAATAGAGGAGGGTTGAAATAAAGAGAAGACAACGTTTCGTGAAGAAACTAGGCCCTCTCAAACAATAATAATGAATCCTAGAACAGCACACATAGAAATTATGGATCCTATGGATGATAAAACATTTCATGTTGTGAAAGCGTCTGGGTAATCTGAGTATCGTCGTGGTATTCCGTTTAGACCTAGGAAGTGTTGGGGGAAAAAGGTAATATTAACCCCAATAAATATGGTGAAGAAATGAACTTTTAGTCATTTGGGTTTTAGTGAAACTCCGGTAAAAAGAGGAAATCAATGGGCAATTCCAGCAAAAATTCCGAATACGGCTCCTATGGATAGAACATAGTGGAAGTGGGCGACTACATAGTAGGTGTCATGGAGAATGATATCAATAGATGAGTTTGCTAAGACAACTCCTGTTAGTCCTCCAACGGTGAAAAGAAAAATAAACCCTAAAGCTCATAACAAGGATGGTCTGTAGTTTAATTGGGTTCCATGGAGGGTGCCTAATCATCTGAAAATTTTGATACCAGTTGGGACAGCAATAATTATAGTGGCAGATGTGAAGTAGGCTCGTGTGTCTACGTCCATACCTACGGTAAATATATGGTGAGCTCAAACTACAAATCCTAAGATTCCGATGGCCATTATAGCATAAATTATTCCTAGAGTACCGAATGATTCTTTTTTACCGGACTCTTGGCTAACAATGTGTGAAATTATCCCAAATGCGGGTAGAATTAAAATGTAGACTTCTGGGTGTCCAAAAAACCAGAATAAATGCTGGTAGAGGATTGGGTCACCTCCTCCTGCTGGGTCAAAAAAAGAGGTGTTTAAATTTCGGTCTGTTAGAAGTATGGTGATGGCTCCTGCAAGAACTGGGAGAGATAGTAGAAGCAAAATTGCAGTAATAAAGACTGATCAAACAAAAAGAGGCATACGGTCTATAGTTATTCCCGGTGGCCGTATGTTAATAACTGTTGTTATGAAGTTAACTGCACCTAAGATGGATGACACGCCTGCTAGATGAAGTGAAAAGATCCCTATGTCAACTGAGGCTCCTGCGTGGGCAATACCGGCAGCTAGGGGGGGGTAAACAGTTCATCCGGTCCCAACTCCTCTTTCTACTATGCCTCTTATAAGTAAGAGGGTGAGTGAGGGCGGTAGTAGTCAGAATCTTATATTATTTATGCGTGGGAATGCTATATCAGGGGCTCCTAATATAAGGGGTACGAGTCAATTACCAAATCCACCAATTATGATTGGTATAACTATAAAGAAAATTATTACAAAGGCATGGGCTGTAACAATAACATTGTAAATTTGGTCGTCTCCAATCAAGCTTCCTGGTTGGCCTAATTCAGCTCGAATAATCAGGCTTAAAGATGTGCCTACTATTCCAGCTCAAGCCCCGAAAATAAAATATAAGGTTCCAATGTCTTTGTGGTTTGTAGAAAAAAATCATCGTTTCGT